CCTTTGTATCTCTCTCAATTATTTAGGTAGCGCCAATCCAATATAACATAATTCTTTCGTTTTTTTTTTCTTTTTTATTATTATTTATTACACCTGAAAATTATTAATTGGTTAGTTGTAAATAGCCCCAGACTGTGTAACAAAGGAGTATCCCGGACCTACACTGAGGTATTGACGGCGATTCTCAAATATCGCAGAACAGAATGGGATACGATGAGCTAGAATGCAATAGGAACAAAGACAGAGGGAGCGGGTTACCTACTCTTAACGGTCAAAGCGAACCCTTTCATTCCGAATTCTTTCATTCGGAATGAATCAAATCTCCTCAAGTAGGATTCGAACCTACGACCAGTCAGTTAACAGCCGACCGCTCTACCGCTGAGCTACTGAGGAACAACGGGGGGTTGATTTTCAAATCTTTTTTCATATAAAAATAATAATCCATAAATTAGATTATAAAAGATAAAAGTCTTTCTTTTATCTTTTATAAAGATAAATCCAAACAACAAAGGAGGTCATCATGATTGTCAAATCTTTTATACTACAAAGGATACTATCCTTTTGCATGAATTCCGTCGTTGTGGTCGGACTCTATTATGGATTTCTGACCGTATTCTCCATAGGGCCCTCCTATCTCTTCCTTTTCCGAGCTTGGGTTATGGAAGAAGGAACCGAGAAGAAAGTAGCAGCAACAACAGGTTTTATTATGGGACAGCTCATAATGTTCATATCGATCTATTATGCGCCTCTGCATCTAGCATTGGGTAAACCTCATACAATAACTGTCCTGTATCTACCATATCTTTTAATTCATTTTGTCTTGAACAATACGAACAAAGAATTTTTGAATTCAGAATTAACTAGAAATTCAATGCGTAATCTTAGCATTCAATGTGTATTCCTGAATCATCTCATTTTTCAATTATTCAACCATTTTCTTTTACCAAGTTCAATCTCAGTCCGATTAGTCAACATTTATATGTTTCGATGCAACAACAAGATATTTTTTATAATAAGTAGTTTTTTTGGTTGGTTAATTGGTCAAATTTTCTTACTAAAATGGATTGAATGGGTATTAGATTGGCTAAATTCAAATAAGTTTTTTCAACTTCGTATTCAAAAAAGTATACTGAATTTACGTATATTTATGAGAGGGCGCATTGTGTTAGAATGGAGAGATTCTATGCATCGCATCTTTACCATTAGTTTATTTGTTATTAGCCTGTACCACTTGGGAAAAGCACCATCACCCATTTTGACTTACAAATTTGGTAAGGAACTGAAAAAACCCTCAATCAAGAAAGCTGGGTTGGAGCTGGAGGATGAGGAGGAGTTAGAGGGTAAGGAGAAAAAAGAAAAAAATGAAGAAATAGAAAGAACTTCTAAAATGGATGAAAAAGAACAGGATAAAATGGATGAAAAAGAACAGGAGGTATTTTCCGAAGAAAATTATTCGGAAAGAGGAGATGATTCAAGAAAGATGGATGAAAGGGAAGAAATGGGAACAAATGGAAAAGAAAACAGAAAAGATGGAAAAGAAAACGGAAAAGATGAATTCCACAAAAACGGAAGACCTTTTGAAACTTCTTATCCAGGTTGGGATGAGGAAAATCTGAAATTAGAGTTATTTGAAGAAAAAATTCAAGATAAAAAGGATAAGGATCTCTTCGAGTTTAATAAGAAAGCTTTTCTAACCCTGCTTTTTGATACTAAACGGTGGAATCGTCCGTTGCGATATATAGAAAATGATTGGTTTGAAGATGCTGTAAGAAATGAAATGTCACAATACTCTTTTCATACATGTCAAAGTGATGGGAAAGAAAGAATATCTTTTACATATCCACCCAGTTTGTCAATCTTCTTGGCAATGATAAAAAAAAAGATATCCCGGTTCACAACAGAAAAACTTTCCCACAATGAATTGTATAATAATTGGATTTTTACTAATGAACAAAAAAAAAACAACCTAAGCAATAAAATCTTAAAAGGGGCCGAAGCTCTAGATAAGGGATTTATTGCTATGAATGTACTCGAAAAAAGGATTCGATTATGTAATGATGAGATTCAAGATGATGGGATTCAAAAAATATACTTACCAGAAATATATGATCCACTATTAAAAGGACCATATCGCGGACGAATCAAAGAAAGTTTTTTACTCCCAAAGACTCCTGTACTCCCAGAAACTCCTGTAAAAGATCACATTTCGATAAATAAGATTCATGGTCTACTTCTCACTCCTAATTATCCTAAATTTGAACAAAAAGAAGATCTATTTAGTATCAAACCATTACCAACTGAAATTTGTTTTTTTTTGTTGAACTTAATCAATCAATTTTATGAAAAATCAACATTCAAATTGGAAGATCAGATGAGAATTTTGAAAGTTTTAGTCGATGCAGTTAGAATTGATCCGAAGGATGAAACAATTGGAAATGGAAAAGGATCCGTTGGAATAAAAGAAATCGGTAAAAAAGTCCCAAAATGGTCATACAGATTAAGAGACGAGTCGGAACTAGCGCCGGAAGAAGAGCATTTTCAAATTCATACGAGAGAGGGCAAATACGTAGTGATTTATGTTGAGGAGAATCTAAAGGATACAGAGACTGATAATGCCGAAGAGACTGATAATATCAAAGAGACTGATAATGCCAAAGAGACTGATAATGCCAAAAAGACTCAAAATACGAAAAAGACTCAAAATAGCAAAGAAACTAAAAAAAAAAAAATGAAGAAAGAAGAGGAAGATAAAAAGGAAGATTATGTGGTACGTTATCGGAAAAGATCAGATTTTGGACGAGAACTAATCAGAGGATCCATGCGTGCTCAAAGACGTAAAACAGTCACCTGGAGAATGTTCTTGCAACTACAGGCGCACTCTCCACTGTTTATAGACAGAACAGCTAGATTCCCCTATTTCAATTTCATTTTCAATTCGAATCTCAAGCCACCGAAAATCTTTTTTTTGATTTTGAATAAGTGGAAAAACAAAAAGGCAGAATTCGAAATTTCAGATTCTACAAAAGAAAAGAGAAAAGAAGGGAAAAAAAGAGAAGAGTTTAAAATAGAAGAAGACGATGAAGCAACACTTCTAGCAAGGTCAGAAGCCTGGGACCTCTATTCCCTTTACTATGGTCAAGCAATAAGAGGTGTGATATTACTAATCCAATCTTTTTTTAGAAAAAGGATTCTATTCCCTTCATTGATAATAGCTAAAAACGTCCTTCGTATGCTCTTATTTGAACCTCCTGAATGGTCGGAAGATTTGGAAGATTTGAATAAGGAAATGCATATTATATGTACCCATGATGGAACGATACCAGAAGCAGAAGGTGAATTTCCGGAAAACTGGATAACAGACGGTCTTCAAATAAAGATCCTATTTCCTTTTCGTCTGAAGCCTTGGCACAAAGATAAAGATGCAATGAAAAAAGAAGTGCAAGAAGAGTGTTATTGCTTTTTAACAGTTTTTGGAAAGAAAGCTGAAGTGCCTTTTGGTTCTCCCCGAAAGCAACCTTCTCAGTTTAGGTCCATTTGGAAACAACTAAGAAAAATGAAAAAATGGAAAAGGAATCGGTTTCTAGTTTTATTAAACGAAAGAATCAAATTCTTTCTAACTGTCTCAAAAGAAAGAATGAAATGGGTCATCAAAAATATTCCACTTATAAAAAAAAAAAGAAAAGAACTTTCAAAAAAAAATCCAACTTCATTCTTTATAAAGAAAGAAACAAAAATAGATATATATAAGAAGAGAAAAAAAGAAGATTCAGAACCTCTGACCTATCAAAAAGCTCTTCGGCTATTGCCTAGACGGCGCATTCCCGATCACGTTTTGATTCAGATGAGAAGTCAATTGATACAAATAAGAAAAATAGAATTAAATGCTATAACGGAGAGATTAAGAAATCGAAAAGAAAAAATGAAAAAAATGAAAAAAAATAAGAAAAAGAGATCTCGAATTCCAAGTATAAATATTAATGGTAAAAGATTCGAATTACAAACAAATATTTGGGAAATATTCAAAATAGTAAAAAGAAATATTTGGGAAATATTCAAAATATTAAAAAGAATAAAGGAGCGATTAAAACGAAAATCACGTCGTCTTAGAAAACTTTTCATTGAAAGGTTATTTATAGATAATTTGTTATATGTTATTAAATATGTTATTAATGCCCTTAGCATCAATGTAAAGTTTTTTCTTGAATCAATGAAAAGGATTATTGAGGATAAAGAAAATCGAGAAATAATTCGTAAAACAAAGAATAGAATGCTTCGTCTTTTTTCAACCGTAACTGATCCGAGTTCAAAGCTATTTCGTGACGTAACTTTCTTGTCACAAGCATATGTATTTTTCAGATTCTCACAAACCCCGGTTATTAACTTCTATAAGTTAAGATCCTATTTTCAATATCATGGAACATCTCTTTTTCTTAAAAAGAGAATAAAGGATTATTTTGTTGGAATACAAGGAATATTCAATTCCGAATTAAGATATAAGAACCCTGGTGATTCTATAATGAATCAATGGAAAAATTGGTTAAGGAGTCATCATCAATATAATTTATCTGAGATTGGATGGTCTAAATTAGTACCAAAAAAAAAATGGAGAAAGAAAATCAATCAACACCTTAGAAAAAAAAAAAAAACGAATCAGGACTTATTAAAAGAATTAGTACAAAAAAATACTTTAAAAAAGAAAATATATAAATATGATCTTTTATCGTATATATATAATAATTATACCGCTAAGGGGGACTATGGATATAAATCATCATTAGAAGCAAATAAAATGATTTTTTCCAATTACAACACACATGAAGACAAACCTTTTTATATACCGAAGAATATTCTTCTCAATAATTATGGAGTCAAAAATGAGATTTTTATTCCAGATATAGAAAAAGCTCTAGATAGAAAGAATTTGGATTGTAGAATTATGAATTCCATATCCAATCGGGAACCCTGCTTCTTCCCAAAATTTTGCATTTTGTATAATATGTATATAAGTAAACCGTGGGTCATACCGAGAAAATCACTTCTTTTAGATTTAGATTTGAATGTAAATCAAAATGTTGGTGAAAAGAAAGATAAAGTCATATCATCGAATGAAAACGAATCGAAAGTTGGAGAAAAGTCTGCAAGATCGAAAATGAAAGGGAACAGAAAGAGAATGAAAGGGGACAGAAAGAAAATGAAAGGGGACAGAAAGAAAAAGAAACCCGAGTACAAGAGACCATCAGAAGTCAAGGCTTTGCTTCTGCCGTTAAAGGCTTTGCGTTGGCAATGGAAAAAGGGGGGGGAAGAATCTGTAACTGAAAAACTAATCGAAAAGATCGAACTAATTTCTCTCTTCTTTAAACAGGCAGATCCAGGAAGGCTTTGTCTATCCTGTATGAAAAGCAGAGATTTGGATTTAAGGCATTTTCGCAAGCCTAAAATGTCGGAACTGATAAAAACAGGAATATTTATTATCGAACCAGTTCCTGTGGTTCTGTCTATAAATAGGGGTGGAAAATCTCTTATGTATCAAACCGTAGCAATTTCATTGATTCATAAGAGTCAAAACCCAATTTATCAAAGATATCCAGAAAGAGGCTATGTTGATAAAAAGAATTCTGGTAAATCTGTTCCAAGATATCAAAAGATGACTGAAAATAAAGACAAAAATCATTCTGATTTTTGTGTTCCTGAAAAGATTTTATGCTCTAGACGTCGTAGAGAGTTGCGAATTATCACCTGTTTCCATTTTAGAAATAGAAAAAGTATGCATGAAAATACGATATATGACAACGGGAATAGGGTAAAAAAAGATTGTCAGGTTTTTTCTAAAAACAAGGATCTTGATCGAGATAAAAAGAAACTAATTAAATTAAAGTTCTTTCTTTGGCCAAATTATCGATTAGAAGATTTAGCCTGTATGAATCGTTATTGGTTTAATACCAATAATAGCATCCATTTCAGCATGATAAGGATACGTATGTATCCACAATTGAAAAATTGATTAATCATATATTTTCTTTTTTATTTCATTTCACGTGCCCTATCTCGGATGCGAAGACAAAGAGATGCAAATGTGCATCTCCTTGTCTTTCATTTTATTCTGAAACATGATACTAATTTCAATGAACTATCCATTCGATCTAGAAATGAACCAACAAAATCTTTAGATTTTATCTATTCGCCGATTAAAAAAGAAATTGTATTGATTAATAATTCAAATTGATTTTATTTGAAAAAAAAAAAGAAAGAATCAGGACTTCTTAACAAAATTAAGATTATTATATATACCAAATTCCAATAAAAATAAGTGGCATTCTGATTTTTTTACTGATCAATAACAATATATATCAATAAAGGGGGGCTTCCATTTTATGGCAAAAAACGCATATATACCGCTTATTTCACAAGAAAAAAGAAAAGAAAGCCCGGGGTCTGTTGAATTTCAAGTATTCGGTTTCACAAATAGGATACGAAGACTTACTTCACATTTAGAATTCCACAGAAAAGACTATTTATCTCAAAGGGGCCTACGTAAAATTCTGGGAAAACGACAACGACTCCTGTCTTATTTGTCAAAGAAAAATGAAATACATTATAAAAAATTAATTAATCAATTGGATATTCCAGAGTCAAAAACTCGTTAATTTCAAGAGTCATTTTTGAATTATTTGATTTATTAGATCTTGAATTTGGATGAACTTTTTTTTTTTTTTCGTTTTAAGCAATTGATGGAAGAAAAAGTTGAGAAAAAATCTATGAATGTCCCAGCTACAAGAAAAGACCTCATGATAGTGAATATGGGTCCCCACCATCCATCAATGCACGGTGTTCTTCGACTCATTGTAACTCTAGATGGTGAAGATGTTATTGACTGTGAACCAATATTGGGTTATTTACACAGAGGGATGGAAAAAATTGCGGAAAACCGAACAATTATACAATATCTGCCTTATGTAACACGCTGGGATTATTTAGCTACTATGTTCACAGAAGCAATAACCGTAAATGGACCGGAGCAGTTAGGAAATATTCAAGTACCAAAAAGAGCCAGCTACATCAGGGTAATTATGTTGGAGTTGAGTCGTATAGCCTCTCACCTGCTATGGCTTGGACCTTTTATGGCGGATATTGGTGCACAAACCCCCTTCTTCTATATTTTAAGAGAAAGAGAATTTATTTATGATTTATTCGAGGATGCCACCGGTATGAGAATGATGCATAATTATTTTCGTATCGGGGGAGTAGCGGCCGATTTACCTCATGGCTGGATAGATAAATGTTTGGATTTCTGTGATTTTTTTTTAACAGGGGTTGTTGAATATCAAAAACTTATTACGCGAAATCCCATCTTTTTAGAACGGGTTGAGGGAGTAGGCATTATTGGTGGAGAAGAGGTAATAAATTGGGGTTTATCAGGACCAATGCTGCGAGCTTCTGGAATACAATGGGATCTTCGTAAAGTTGATCATTATGAATGTTACGGGGAAGTTGATTGGGAAGTTCAATGGCAAAAAGAAGGAGATTCTTTAGCTCGTTATTTAGTCCGAATTGCTGAAATGACGGAATCTGTAAAAATGATTCAGCGGGCTCTGGAAGGAATTCCGGGGGGTCCATATGAGAATTTAGAAATCCGATGCTTTGATAGAGAAATGGATCCAGGCTGGAATGATTTTGAATATGGATTCATTAGTAAAAAACCTTCTCCTACTTTTGAATTGCCGAAACAAGAACTTTATGTGAGAGTTGAAGCCCCAAAGGGAGAATTAGGAATTTTTCTAATAGGAGATCAGAATGGTTTTCCTTGGAGATGGAAAATTCGTCCACCAGGTTTTATTAATTTGCAAATTCTTCCTCAGTTAGTTAAAAGAATGAAATTGGCCGATATTATGACGATACTAGGTAGCATAGACATCATTATGGGAGAAGTTGATCGTTGAAATGATAACTGATATAACAGAAGGACAAGATATCAATTCTTTTTCCAGATTGGAGTCTTTAAAAGAGGTTTATGGAGTTATATGGGGACTTTTCCCTATTTTGACTCTTGTATTGGGAATCACACTAGGTGTACTGGTAATTGTATGGCTCGAAAGAGAAATAGCCTCAGGGATACAACAGCGTATTGGACCTGAGTACGCCGGTCCTTTGGGAATTCTTCAATCTCTGGCAGATGGGACAAAACTACTTTTCAAAGAGAATCTCTTTCCATCTAGGGGAGATACCCGTTTATTCAGTATCGGACCATCCCTATCAGTCATATCAATTCTACTAAGCTATTCGGTAATTCCTTTTGGCTATAACTTTGTTTTAGTTGATCTAAATATAGGTGTTTTTTTATGGATTGCTATTTCGAGTATTGCTCCCATTGGACTTCTTATGTCAGGATATGGGTCAAATAATAAATATTCCTTTTTGGGTGGTTTACGAGCTGCTGCTCAATCGATTAGTTATGAAATACCATTAACTCTATGTGTGTTATCAATATCTCTACGTGCGATTCGCTGAGACGGAAATTTTTCCATATTCCTTTCTTTCCTGGAAAGAGATAAAAAAAATTGAATAGATATTCTCATCCTTTTATTCATTGTTTGGAATTTGGATTGATGAACTCAATCAGATAGTTATATGAGTGAAATAAAACAGCCCCCGTCTAATTTCAATTTAGATATATATATATCTATTCAAATTCATATACAAATTCAATTGAATTAGAATGTATATAATTAATATACTATGATTGGAATTTGCAGTAAAAAAATGAAGTCTCATTTTCTATGTATAAGAATTGAAGGGAAAAAATTAAAAAAAAATTCGAAGCGGCAAGGCCGTTTACCCCAAGATCGGTTTCCTGTCTTGAAGCGGGCTCAAAAAACCAACCCCATTAAGTTTTCACTACCCTTTGTATGATATGAATTACCATGCACATATTAACATAAGCGGGATTGATAAAAAATGAGTGGATGGTTAGAAGCACCAAGATACGCAAAGGATTAGTAATAGAGATTATGAAAATTATACAAAAAAACATTTCCGCATAATTCTTAAGATATCTAATAATAATGTAATAGAACATAATAGAAAAAGAATAATAATTGGGACTTGAAGTTAGTAGAAAGAATCAAGCAGTACTCCCCACAATTCCAATCCAGAGTATGCTCCTATCCACCAATTAAATAAATGGCTATCATAAACGAATTAATCCTTTTCTTTCTTTTTATAAGAGACCTTTTGACCAGAAAGAAGACTAGCAACGAAAAAATAGAAAGAATAATAAAAAAAAGGGGGGGGGGAGGGGGTTCCTATTTTTTTTTTATTCTTTCTTGTATCCATATTTCTGGAAATATGATTTTTATCATAATTTCTAAATTAATGGAATGTCTAATTCTTTTTCGTTATAGAAAAGGATGGGTTGTGGATATTTCTACAAGGAATATCTTGTTGAAAAATGAAGTTATTACTCAAAATATCTCAATTATTAAAGGATGAGATCAATTCAGAAGTACCTTTCTTATTATCTTATTATATAGTTAGATTTTGATTATAACAGACAGAATTGAATTGGTCGAATTCAGGACCGTAAAAAAAATGAGTATCCTATCTATCCTACAGACATATCAAGAAAAAGAATTGGCCCGGTCCTTAGATTTACTTATGGCCTTCGAGGAGCCGTATGAGGTGAAAATCTCATGTACGGTTCTGTAATAGCGATGGGAACAGTAATGTTATCACCGACTATCATTCTCTAACAGCTCAAGTACAGTTGATATCGTTGGTACACAATCAAAATATGGTTTTTGGGGGTGGAATTTGTGGCGGCAACCTATAGGGTTTATTGTTTTTATGATTTCTTCCCTAGCGGAATGTGAGAGATTACCTTTTGATTTACCAGAGGCAGAAGAAGAATTAGTAGCAGGTTATCAAACCGAATATTCGGGTATCAAATTTGGTTTATTTTACGTTGCTTCTTATTTAAACCTATTACTTTCTTCATTATTTGTAACAGTTCTTTACTTGGGCGGTTGGAATATCTCTATGCCGTACATATTTTTTTCTGATTTTTTTGAAATCAAAAAAGTATGTGAAATTTGTGAAACGACAATTTGTATCTTTATTACATTAGCAAAAACTTATTTGTTCTTGTTCATTTCTATCACAACAAGATGGACTTTACCTAGGCTAAGAATGGACCAACTATTAAATCTTGGATGGAAATTTCTTTTACCTATCTCTCTCGGCAATCTATTATTAACAACTTCGTCCCAACTTCTTTCCTTGTAAAAGAATATTTAATAACTTGTCTCAAATTAAACAAGAGAAAAAAACAAAATCCAATTTTTTTTTAGATATTCACGATATGTTCCTTATGGTAACTGGGCTCATGAATTATGGTCAACAAACAGTACGAGCTGCAAGGTACATTGGTCAAAGTTTCATGATTACCTTATCCCACGCAAACCGTTTACCCGTAACTATTCAATATCCTTATGAAAAATTAATCACATTGGAGCGTTTCCGCGGTCGAATCCATTTTGAATTTGATAAATGCATTGCTTGTGAAGTATGTGTTCGTGTATGTCCTATAGATCTACCCGTTGTTGATTGGAAACTGGAAACTAATATTCGAAAGAAACGATTGCTTAATTACAGTATTGATTTCGGAATCTGTATATTTTGTGGTAACTGCGTTGAGTATTGTCCAACAAATTGTTTATCAATGACTGAAGAATATGAACTTTCTGCTTATGATCGACATGAATTGAATTATAATCAAATTGCTTTGGGACGTTTACCAGTGTCAGTAATTAACGATTATACAATTCGAACAATTTTGAATTTGTCCCAGCTCAAAAAAATTGGAAAATCTCCTTAACTCATAAAAAGGACAAAATAGATAAATTTAGATTCTCAATTTATATATATATATTCTAATATTCTATTTAGATTTCGAATAGAATGAATTCGAAATAGAATAGAATTCATCCTTAATATTCTAAAAAAAAAATATTTAAATAGAAAAGAATATTCTAGAAAAAAAAAAATAATAGATTTTTTTTTTTAAGAAAAAAAAAACAAGAAAAAATTCCTTGAACAATTTCGTATTTTTTATTCTTTCTAATTGTTCAAATTAAGATTAAGGAAAATAGTAATATAAAAAATAAAAAAAATAAAAGATAAGAAGAAATTCGGCCACTCCCCATATATTTTAAAGCCTCTCCCATAAAAAAACTTGTAATACCTACCCCATTTGTAATCCCATCGACTACTCGCCTATCCAAAAGATGATTTAGTTTAGCCAATCTTTTTATGTTCTTATTAAATGCTATTCCAATAAAAGCATCCATATAACCACGATTATACGACCAATCATATATTCTATTTCTTATTTTTTCTTTCATAATGTTGTTAAGAAGCCTGTTCGGAATATTTTTATAAAACAAATTGATTAAGTTAAAATTTTTTATAGATGAATAAATAGGCTTATATAAAAAAGCCGATATAACTATTCCAAAATAAGCTAGACTGACGGAAAAATTTGAATTTTTCACAAATTCATACCAATCAAAAGAATTGTTTAAATTGTTATGTAAAAGGTTGATAGACGGAATAAAAAATGTAAATAATATGGAGAAATCAATTTCTCCGTGATTGAAATAAACTCCAACGAACCCGACAAACAAAGTAAATAATACTAATACGAGCATAGAGAATAGCATAGCATTGTCCGATTCGTGAGGATAGGTTAAAATCTTTTTAGTGTTCAAATTAGTAATAGTAAAAAAAGGCCGCATTCTTCTTTTTTGAAGAAAACGAAGACACATCGAATTGATAGAAATATAAAAAAAAGAAGTACTTTCATTTTTTTTAACTGTTAATAAGAGCAATAAATAAACTTTTTTTTTTCTTTTTTTTTGACCTTCTTTACCCCATAAGGAGATTGAAAAAAATAAATTATTCTTTTTTCCATTAAGATTTTGAAAATGAATATTTAAATGTCCTTCAAAAATAAGTAAATAGATCCTAAACATGTAAAATGCGGTTAATCCCGCGGTAAAATAAGCTATTATGCCGAAAATGGGTGAATACAAGCAACTATCATTAAGAATTTCATCTTTGGACCAAAAACAGGCAAAAGGGGGAATACCGCAAAGAGAAAATGTACCTGCTAAAAAAGCAGTCTTTGTAATTGGCACATGTTTTGTTAAACCGCCCATCAAAGCTATATTTTGACTTTTATTGGGGGAATAGCCAACAATAGGTTCGATTGAATGGATAATTGACCCAGATCCTAAAAACAACAATGCTTTGGAATAAGCATGAGTAATTAAATGAAATAAGGCAGCTCGATAAGAACCCATGCCTAGAGCTAACATCATATAACCCAATTGAGACATTGTAGAATAAGCCAATCCCCTCTTAATATCCTTTTGAGAAAGAGCTAAAGTTGCTCCTACAAGAACTGTTATTATACCTATCAAGGCTATTAAATTCATTATAGAAGGTGCGTACATGAAAAGAGGAATAAGACGGGCTACAAGAAAGATTCCCGCTGCTACCATAGTAGCGGCGTGTATAAGAGCCGAAGTCGGAGTTGGTCCTTCCATAGCATCTGCCAACCATACATGAAGAGGAAATTGGGCGGATTTTGCAATCGGGCCAACAAATAGCAAGAAAGCACATAAAGTAAGAAATAAAAGATTAACTTTATTCTTTTCGATTAAGTTTTTTAAGATTTCAAATAAATCTTGAAATTCAAAACTTCCTGTTATCCAATAACAACCTAAAATTCCTAACAATAAACCAAAATCCCCTACACGATTAGTTACAAATGCTTTTTGACAAGCATTGGCTGCAACAGGTCGCGTAAACCAAAAACCAATTAATAAATAAGAACACATTCCAACCAATTCCCAAAAAATATAAATTTGTATCAAATTTGAACTCGTAACTAGTCCCAACATAGAAGCATTGAAAAAACTCATATAAGCAAAAAATCTCAAATATCCTTGATCGTGAAACATATAATTGTCACTATAAATAAGAATCAGAATTCCAACAGTAGTGATTAATATTAACATAATAGAAGTGAGTGAATCAATAAAATATCCAAATTCGAAAGAAAGATCATTATTAATAGTCCAAGACCATACATATTGATAGATGGAACTCTTATTTATTTGTTGAATAGTTAAATGGGTTGAAAAAATCATAATTATACCTAGCAAAAAAATGCTAGGAATAGCCAAAATCCGACGCAGGTTTTTTGTTACCGATGGAAAAAATAGAAGTCCCACCCCTATTAATATGGGAACGGGAAGTGGAATGAAAGGTATGAGCCACGAATATTGATATATATATTCCATAAAAAAAAATCCTCTATTAGTGATAGTTTTATCAAAATATAAAAATTCTAAATGTAAACTGTTGTATTCTATATTATAGAATAGAACAGTTTACATTTAGAATAAAGAGTAGTAATAATTACAACAAAAACTATAATTTTTTTTGATATGAAAAGAGTCCACATAACCAATAAAAAATAAACTCATTTTTTAACTAATTGCTCTATTTTAATTAAAAAAAAGGAATATATCTTTGAAAAAAAAAAAGAAAAAGTATGTGATTTTTTTGTAACGACATTCTTCATTTTTTTCATTTTTTCGATTTGATTTAAAAAGGGAGTATAATAAATGGAAAATAGATGTATATAACCTTTTTACTTTTTGAATATTTATTCAATATTAATTAAAGAACTATTCCTTTCGAACACTAGATGTCTTTCACATTCAATAATAGGAATTAAAAACTTAGGAAAATCTTTTGATGGCAGTTCCCAAAAAACGTACTTCTATATCAAAAAAAAAAATTCGAAAAAATATTTGGAAAAAGAAAGGTTATTGGGCAGCAGTGAAAGCTATTTCGTTAGCAAAATCTATTTATATGGGAAATGCGAAAAGTTTTTTTATGCAACATATAAAAATATCGGAATATTTTGAATCAGCAGAATTGGAAGAATGACCTAAGTCTTTTATTTTATGATTTCGTTTTTTTATAAATCTTATAGAACAAAAAATATTTAATAAAAATATATATTAAATAATAATAATTTAATAAGATAAAATATCAAATAAAAAAGGAAAGGATAGAAAAAAAATAAAAAATAAAAAAAATAAAGAATTTTTCTTTCCAAGTATTTTTATTTTTTTTTTTTTTTATATTCTATTTTGTATAGAAACATAAAAAGAATAATCTTTTTTTTTTTTTGGATGGGGATTCCAAAATTTCCCATCCATGTAATAACAAACAAAAAGGTTTTTTTTATCTTTTTAGATTCATAAAATAAGATAAATAAAAAATGAATAAAAAATAAAATCATTAAAGAATCAAAATGAGAAACCCCCCCCCTTTTTTTTTTAAGTCTTTATTTTTTTGAATTAAGTTCAAAACTAGCTAGTTATAAAAATACCATTTTAAGGGAACATAAACTCTCAAAAAATGCATCCTGGATTTTATTTTTTTAAGTTTTGTTAAGTTAAAGTAAAAAAAGATGGATACTCCGAGCGAAAAATAGATAAGAAAAAATTCTTATTGGAATAGTGAATTCTCTTTTTTTTTATTCATCAATTTTACTTTTTTTAATGTTTAAAATGAAAACTTTAATAAATCCATATTTTTATTTCATTGTGATTGACTTCTTCAATCTTGACGATTGACTACAAAAAGGTTATTTTTATTTTAAAAAAGCCGCTATGGTGAAACTGGTAGACACGCTGCTCTTAGGAAGCAGTGCTAGAGCATCTCGGTTCGAATCCGAGTGGCGGCATGGCATCTTATAAAAGAGTAAGTCCTATAAAAAATGAAATTTTATATTTCCATTCCGGGTACTTTTTTTTATATGATATTTTTAACTTTAGAACATATATTTACTCACATATCCTTTTCAGTTGTATCAATTGTAATATACATCCATTTGATAACCTTATTAGTCAATGAAATCGTAGGAATATATGATTCGTTAGATAAAGGCATGATAGGAACTTTTTTCTGCATAACCGGATTATTAATTACTCGGTGGATTTTTTCTAAACATTTACCATTTAGTAATTTATATGAATCATTAATCTTCCTCTCGTGGAGTTTATCCATTTTGTATATGGTTCTCTATTTAAAAAAACTTAAAAACCTATTAAGCACAATAATCGCACCAAGTGTTTTTTTTACCCAAGGCTTCACTACTTCGGGTTTTTTAACTGAAATATGTCAACCTGCAATATTAGTACCTGCTCTCCAATCACATTGGTTAATGATGCACGTAAGTATGATGGTATTAAGCTATGCCACTCTTTTATGTGGATCATTACTCTCAGTAGCTCTTTTAGTCATTACATTTCAAAAGGAAGTTAGGATCTCTGATAAAATAAAAAAATTTTTAAATGAGCCGTTTTGCCTTGGTAAGATGAAATACATCAAAGAAACAAATAATGTTTTCGAAAACACCACATTTCTTTCTTGTAGAAATTATTACCGATCCCAATTGATTTACCAATTGGATCGTTGGAGTTCGCGTATTATTAGCCTGGGGTTTACCCTTTTAACGATAGGTATTCTTTCAGGAGCGGTATGGGCTAATGAGGCATGGGGATCCTATTGGAATTGGGATCCAAAAGAAACTTGGGCATTTATTACTTGGATCATATTTACAATCTATTTACATATAAGAAAAAATAAAAAAGGGGAAGGTGTAAATTCCGCAATTATTGCTTCTACGGGCTTTTTTTTTATTTGGATATGTTACTTTGGAATCAATTTGTTAGGAATAGGACTGCACAGTTATGGCTCATTTACGTCCAATTGATGGGAAACTTTAGTAATCTAAGCATAGGCATCATAAAAATCGAATATATTATCCATTTTTAAAGTATATATATGAAAACCCCTGAAATCCTTCGAGAACCTCAAAAAATGTAATGATTTTTGAGGTTCTCACAAACACCAGACACACCCGGTTACAATTCCAATTTATCCTAGTTAATTTAACTAAGTTTAAATTAAGAGAAAAAAAAAAAAGATATCTCCCCCCTTTTTTTTTTATTATACAACGGACACTCTTTAAAAAGGGTATTTCCCTTTTTGTGATTGTTTGGTTTTATTCAAAAAAACCATCTATAAAAAGAAATTAGATAGAATAGCTTGAACCTTCTCAACTGAAAATGAAAAAACGAGATCCGGATAAATACCAATACCTATTACAGGTATAAGAATCGAAATTGAAACAAATAATTCTCGTGGTCCAGAATCCAAAAAATGGGAATTTAATACATTGAAAATATTGTAGCCATAGAACGTCTGCCGTAGCATAGATAATGAATAAATAGGGGTTAATATCAATCCAATTGCCATTAAAAAAGTAATTATTATTTTTGTCATGAAAAAATATTTTTGACTGGAAATTATTCCAAAAAAGACTATTAATTCTGCAACAAAACCACTCATGCCCGGTAATGCGAGAGAAGCCATTGATAAGATACTGAACATCGTGAATATCTTTGGAATGGAGATAGCTATTCCACCCATTTCGTCCAAATAAGGAAGACGTATTCTATCATAACTCGTTCCCGACAAGAAAAAGAGCGCAGCGCCAATAAATCCGTGAGATATTATTTGTAAAAGGGATCCATTGAGTCCCGTGTCGCTTAGGGAACCGATTCCTATAATTATGAAACCCATATGAGATACAGAAGAATAGGCTATTCTTTTTTTGATATTGCGTTGACCAAGAGATGTTGAAGCTGCATAGATTATTTGAATTGTGCCTAATCCCATTAACCAAGGAGAAAATATAGAATGAGCGTGAGGTAATAATTCCATATTAATTCGAACCAACCCATATGCTCCCATTTTCAATAAGATTCCAGCTAGAAGCATACAAGTACTGTAATGTGCCTCTCCATGAGTGTCTGGTAACCACGTATGTAAGGGTAGAATCGGCAATTTGACAGCAAAAGCAAAAAAAAATCCAAAATAGAATATTATTTCTAGTGTTTCCGAATATGATGTATTTGAAAATGTTTCAAAATCCAATGTTGGTTCGTTGGAACCATATAAACCCAGACCTAAAACTCCCATTAATAAAAAAAGGGAACTTCCTGCAGTGTACAAAATAAACTTTGTAGCTGAGTACAAACGCTTTTTACCTCCCCACATAAATAAAAGTATATAAACGGGAATTAATTCTAATTCCCACATGACAAAAAAAAGTAAAATATCTTGAGAAGAAAATGATCCTATTTGACCGCTATACATTGCTAGCATTAAGAAATAGAATAATCGGGATTCCCGAGTAACTGGCCGAGCCGCTAAAGTTGCTAAAGTGGTAATAAATCCCGTCAGTAAAATGGGTGCTATAGAAAGTCCATCTATTCCTAATCTCCAGTAAAAATAAAAAAAATTGATCCATTTATAATTTTCTGTAAGTTGGATTAATGGATCGTTTAATTGGAAATGATAAGAGAATACGTAGGTTATTAGAAGAAGTTCTATTACAGAAATATAGATAGTATACCATCGAATTATCTTATTTCCTTTATAAGGAAATAAAAAGATTAAGGAACCCGCGGATATTGGAAAAACTACAATTATGGTTAACCAAGGAAAAAAATTCGTGGTAAAAATAAGATATGCTTGGGACAAAAACAAGTGCTCAATATATATTTTTGAATATATTGAGCACTTGTTTTTGTCAGTAAAAAAAAAAAGAATTAACAGTAATAATTTAGTATTATTGGTATATATCAATAAGCTATACCCATACTTCGAGTTGTTTCATCTCCTAAATAAACTCGAACACTCAAAAAATCGGTTGGACAAGCGGATTCACATCTTTTACAACCGACACAATCCTCTGTTCTTGGAGCAGAAGCTATTTGCTTAGCTTTACAGCCGTTCCAAGGTATCATTTCTAATACATCGGTGGGGCAAGCTCGAACACATTGAGTACAGCCTATACACGTATCATAAATCTTTACTGAATGTGACATTACATCTATTTCTTTTTATTATAAATTTTCGATCTAGTAAGTCTAGTAAAAAATGAATCATATATTTATACACAAGATGGATCAATGATTTACTGCGATTTTTCTAATCAATCTACTCTTTTTGGAACAGCTCATAAGGGAGGGCCAGGATACTTTGATTTCCTAAATTCTCCTAAACATGATCATACCTTACCTACCATACCTCCTCGTTATAATTAATTAATATTATCATATTAATATTCTCGTTTTTCTGATCAATTTATTTATTTAACAAATTCGATTGATTTATACGAATTGATTTTCTGTTACGAAAAATTGATGAAAGAATAGCCAATCCAATAGCAGCTTCAGCAGCTGCAGTAGCTATAACAAAAATAGAAAAAATATTTCCTCTTAATTGACGACTATCAAAAAAATCAGAAAATGTTACAAAATTCAAATTCACTGCATTCAGTATAAGTTCAAGACACATAAGAGCTCTAACCAAATTTCGGCTCGTGATCAATCCATAGATACCGATAGAAAATAAATAGGCACTCAAAGCAATTACATATTCGAGCGTCATTGATCAACTCCTTATCAATTTCTATTTTTTTCAATATAAACAACAATTCAATGGATTCGATTAACAAGAGAATACCAAATATGAAAAAAAAAAACAGGTTAGAAAAAAGGAATCTTTCATATTTTTTCAAAAGTAAATTCATGTGAAAAAATAGAAAAATTTTCTTTGGTCTTTCCAGTTGTAAGGATTTCTTACTGGCGAGCTACGATAATTGCACCTATCAAAGCAACTAAAAGAATTATTGAAAAAAATTCAAATGAAAGGAAAAAATCTGTTGATAAATGAATTCCAATTTGTTGACTATTACTTATAAAATCTTGCTCTATTATTTGATTTGACGTTGTAGTCCAAATAATCCCATACCACGATGTATCTGGAATAATAGAAATTAGTGAAAAAAGAATACTTGTACAAATAGTAAAAGTAATCCCATCTCCAAGGGTCCAAAAATTAAAATCTTTGTAATATCCTGAACCATTTATGAACATGACAGCAAATAGGATTAAAACATTTATAGCTCCTACGTAAATAAGGAGCTGTGCTGCAGCTACAAAGTGGGAATTTGATAAAATATAGAATAAAGATATACAAACAAGAACCAGTCCTAAAGAAAAGGCAGAATAAGTTGGACTGTTAAGGAATACGACTCCAAGACTTCCTAATATAAGACCTGAGCCCAGAAAAATGAAAAGAGAATCATGTATTGATTCGAGCAAATCCATTATATAATAATAATAATAAAAAGCCTTAAAAAAAAATGGAAATTTCATGACAAAGTTTTGTTTATACGAAATTGTTCAAGGAATTTTTTCTTGTTTTTTTTTTTCTTAAAAAAAAAAATCTATTATTTTTTTTTTTTCTAGAATATTCTTTTCTATTTAAATATTTTTTTTTTAGAATATTAAGGATGAATTCTATTCTATTTCGAATTCATTCTATTCGAAATCTAAATAGAATATTAGAATATATATATATAAATTGAGAATCTAAATTTATCTATTTTGTCCTTTTTATGAGTTAAGGAGATTTTCCAATTTTTTTGAGCTGGGACAAATTCAAAATTGTTCGAATTGTATAATCGTTAATTACTGACACTGGTAAACGTCCCAAAGCAATTTGATTATAATTCAATTCATGTCGATCATAAGCAGAAAGTTCATATTCTTCAGTCATTGATAAACAATTTGTTGGACAATACTCAACGCAGTTACCACAAAATATACAGATTCCGAAATCAATACTGTAATTAAGCAATCGTTTCTTTCGAATATTAGTTTCCAGTTTCCAATCAACAACGGGTAGATCTATAGGACATACACGAACACATACTTCACAAGCAATGCATTTATCAAATTCAAAATGGATTCGACCGCGGAAACGCTCCAATGTGATTAATTTTTCATAAGGATATTGAATAGTTACGGGTAAACGGTTTGCGTGGGATAAGGTAATCATGAAACTTTGACCAATGTACCTTGCAGCTCGTACTGTTTGTTGACCATAATTCATGAGCCCAGTTACCATAAGGAACATATCGTGAATATCTAAAAAAAAATTGGATTTTGTTTTTTTCTCTTGTTTAATTTGAGACAAGTTATTAAATATTCTTTTACAAGGAAAGAAGTTGGGACGAAGTTGTTAATAATAGATTGCCGAGAGAGATAGGTAAAAGAAATTTCCATCCAAGATTTAATAGTTGGTCCATTCTTAGCCTAGGTAAAGTCCATCTTGTTGTGATAGAAATGAACAAGAACAAATAAGTTTTTGCTAATGTAATAAAGATACAAATTGTCGTTTCACAAATTTCACATACTTTTTTGATTTCAAAAAAATCAGAAAAAAATATGTACGGCATAGAGATATTCCAACCGCCCAAGTAAAGAACTGTTACAAATAATGAAGAAAGTAATAGGTTTAAATAAGAAGCAACGTAAAATAAACCAAATTTGATACCCGAATATTCGGTTTGATAACCTGCTACTAATTCTTCTTCTGCCTCTGGTAAATCAAAAGGTAATCTCTCACATTCCGCTAGGGAAGAAATCATAAAAACAATAAACCCTATAGGTTGCCGCCACAAATTCCACCCCCAAAAACCATATTTTGATTGTGTACCAACGATATCAACTGTACTTGAGCTGTTAGAGAATGATAGTCGGTGATAACATTACTGTTCCCATCGCTATTACAGAACCGTACATGAGATTTTCACCTCATACGGCTCCTCGAAGGCCATAAGTAAATCTAAGGACCGGGCCAATTCTTTTTCTTGATATGTCTGTAGGATAGATAGGATACTCATTTTTTTTACGGTCCTGAATTCGACCAATTCAATTCTGTCTGTTATAATCAAAATCTAACTATATAATAAGATAATAAGAAAGGTACTTCTGAATTGATCTCATCCTTTAATAATTGAGATATTTTGAGTAATAACTTCATTTTTCAACAAGATATTCCTTGTAGAAATATCCACAACCCATCCTTTTCTATAACGAAAAAGAATTAGACATTCCATTAATTTAGAAATTATGATAAAAATCATATTTCCAGAAATATGGATACAAGAAAGAATAAAAAAAAAATAGGAACCCCCTCCCCCCCCCCTTTTTTTTATTATTCTTTCTATTTTTTCGTTGCTAGTCTTCTTTCTGGTCAAAAGGTCTCTTATAAAAAGAAAGAAAAGGATTAATTCGTTTATGATAGCCATTTATTTAATTGGTGGATAGGAGCATACTCTGGATTGGAATTGTGGGGAGTACTGCTTGATTCTTTCTACTAACTTCAAGTCCCAATTATTATTCTTTTTCTATTATGTTCTATTACATTATTATTAGATATCTTAAGAATTATGCGGAAATGTTTTTTTGTATAATTTTCATAATCTCTATTACTAATCCTTTGCGTATCTTGGTGCTTCTAACCATCCACTCATTTTTTATCAATCCCGCTTATGTTAATATGTGCATGGTAATTCATATCATACAAAGGGTAGTGAAAACTTAATGGGGTTGGTTTTTTGAGCCCGCTTCAAGACAGGAAACCGATCTTGGGGTAAACGGCCTTGCCGCTTCGAATTTTTTTTTAATTTTTTCCCTTCAATTCTTATACATAGAAAATGAGACTTCATTTTTTTACTGCAAATTCCAATCATAGTATATTAATTATATACATTCTAATTCAATTGAATTTGTATATGAATTTGAATAGATATATATATATCTAAATTGAAATTAGACGGGGGCTGTTTTATTTCACTCATATAACTATCTGATTGAGTTCATCAATCCAAATTCCAAACAATGAATAAAAGGATGAGAATATCTATTCAATTTTTTTTATCTCTTTCCAGGAAAGAAAGGAATATGGAAAAATTTCCGTCTCAGCGAATCGCACGTAGAGATATTGATAACACACATAGAGTTAATGGTATTTCATAACTAATCGATTGAGCAGCAGCTCGTAAACCACCCAAAAAGGAATATTTATTATTTGACCCATATCCTGACATAAGAAGTCCAATGGGAGCAATACTCGAAATAGCAATCCATAAAAAAACACCTATATTTAGATCAACTAAAACAAAGTTATAGCCAAAAGGAATTACCGAATAGCTTAGTAGAATTGATATGACTGATAGGGATGGTCCGATACTGAATAAACGGGTATCTCCCCTAGATGGAAAGAGATTCTCTTTGAAAAGTAGTTTTGTCCCATCTGCCAGAGATTGAAGAATTCCCAAAGGACCGGCGTACTCAGGTCCAATACGCTGTTGTATCCCTGAGGCTATTTCTCTTTCGAGCCATACAATTACCAGTACACCTAGTGTGATTCCCAATACAAGAGTCAAAATAGGGAAAAGTCCCCATATAACTCCATAAACCTCTTTTAAAGACTCCAATCTGGAAAAAGAATTGATATCTTGTCCTTCTGTTATATCAGTTATCATTTCAACGATCAACTTCTCCCATAATGATGTCTATGCTACCTAGTATCGTCATAATATCGGCCAATTTCATTCTTTTAACTAACTGAGGAAGAATTTGCAAATTAATAAAACCTGGTGGACGAATTTTCCATCTCCAAGGAAAACCATTCTGATCTCCTATTAGAAAAATTCCTAATTCTCCCTTTGGGGCTTCAACTCTCACATAAAGTTCTTGTTTCGGCAATTCAAAAGTAGGAGAAGGTTTTTTACTAATGAATCCATATTCAAAATCATTCCAGCCTGGATCCATTTCTCTATCAAAGCATCGGATTTCTAAATTCTCATATGGACCCCCCGGAATTCCTTCCAGAGCCCGCTGAATCATTTTTACAGATTCCGTCATTTCAGCAATTCGGACTAAATAACGAGCTAAAGAATCTCCTTCTTTTTGCCATTGAACTTCCCAATCAACTTCCCCGTAACATTCATAATGATCAACTTTACGAAGATCCCATTGTATTCCAGAAGCTCGCAGCATTGGTCCTGATAAACCCCAATTTATTACCTCTTCTCCACCAATAATGCCTACTCCCTCAACCCGTTCTAAAAAGATGGGATTTCGCGTAATAAGTTTTTGATATTCAACAACCCCTGTTAAAAAAAAATCACAGAAATCCAAACATTTATCTATCCAGCCATGAGGTAAATCGGCCGCTACTCCCCCGATACGAAAATAATTATGCATCATTCTCATACCGGTGGCATCCTCGAATAAATCATAAATAAATTCTCTTTCTCTTAAAATATAGAAGAAGGGGGTTTGTGCACCAATATCCGCCATAAAAGGTCCAAGCCATAGCAGGTGAGAGGCTATACGACTCAACTCCAACATAATTACCCTGATGTAGCTGGCTCTTTTTGGTACTTGAATATTTCCTAACTGCTCCGGTCCATTTACGGTTATTGCTTCTGTGAACATAGTAGCTAAATAATCCCAGCGTGTTACATAAGGCAGATATTGTATAATTGTTCGGTTTTCCGCAATTTTTTCCATCCCTCTGTGTAAATAACCCAATATTGGTTCACAGTCAATAACATCTTCACCATCTAGAGTTACAATGAGTCGAAGAACACCGTGCATTGATGGATGGTGGGGACCCATATTCACTATCATGAGGTCTTTTCTTGTAGCTGGGACATTCATAGATTTTTTCTCAACTTTTTCTTCCATCAATTGCTTAAAACGAAAAAAAAAAAAAAGTTCATCCAAATTCAAGATCTAATAAATCAAATAATTCAAAAATGACTCTTGAAATTAACGAGTTTTTGACTCTGGAATATCCAATTGATTAATTAATTTTTTATAATGTATTTCATTTTTCTTTGACAAATAAGACAGGAGTCGTTGTCGTTTTCCCAGAATTTTACGTAGGCCCCTTTGAGATAAATAGTCTTTTCTGTGGAATTCTAAATGTGAAGTAAGTCTTCGTATCCTATTTGTGAAACCGAATACTTGAAATTCAACAGACCCCGGGCTTTCTTTTCTTTTTTCTTGTGAAATAAGCGGTATATATGCGTTTTTTGCCATAAAATGGAAGCCCCCCTTTATTGATATATATTGTTATTGATCAGTAAAAAAATCAGAATGCCACTTATTTTTATTGGAATTTGGTATATATAATAATCTTAATTTTGTTAAGAAGTCCTGATTCTTTCTTTTTTTTTTTCAAATAAAATCAATTTGAATTATTAATCAATACAATTTCTTTTTTAATCGGCGAATAGATAAAATCTAAAGATTTTGTTGGTTCATTTCTAGATCGAATGGATAGTTCATTGAAATTAGTATCATGTTTCAGAATAAAATGAAAGACAAGGAGATGCACATTTGCATCTCTTTGTCTTCGCATCCGAGATAGGGCACGTGAAATGAAATAAAAAAGAAAATATATGATTAATCAATTTTTCAATTGTGGATACATACGTATCCTTATCATGCTGAAATGGATGCTATTATTGGTATTAAACCAATAACGATTCATACAGGCTAAATCTTCTAATCGATAATTTGGCCAAAGAAAGAACTTTAATTTAATTAGTTTCTTTTTATCTCGATCAAGATCCTTGTTTTTAGAAAAAACCTGACAATCTTTTTTTACCCTATTCCCGTTGTCATATATCGTATTTTCATGCATACTTTTTCTATTTCTAAAATGGAAACAGGTGATAATTCGCAACTCTCTACGACGTCTAGAGCATAAAATCTTTTCAGGAACACAAAAATCAGAATGATTTTTGTCTTTATTTTCAGTCATCTTTTGATATCTTGGAACAGATTTACCAGAATTCTTTTTATCAACATAGCCTCTTTCTGGATATCTTTGATAAATTGGGTTTTGACTCTTATGAATCAATGAAATTGCTACGGTTTGATACATAAGAGATTTTCCACCCCTATTTATAGACAGAACCACAGGAACTGGTTCGATAATAAATATTCCTGTTTTTATCAGTTCCGACATTTTAGGCTTGCGAAAATGCCTTAAATCCAAATCTCTGCTTTTCATACAGGATAGACAAAGCCTTCCTGGATCTGCCTGTTTAAAGAAGAGAGAAATTAGTTCGATCTTTTCGATTAGTTTTTCAGTTACAGATTCTTCCCCCCCCTTTTTCCATTGCCAACGCAAAGCCTTTAACGGCAGAAGCAAAGCCTTGACTTCTGATGGTCTCTTGTACTCGGGTTTCTTTTTCTTTCTGTCCCCTTTCATTTTCTTTCTGTCCCCTTTCATTCTCTTTCTGTTCCCTTTCATTTTCGATCTTGCAGACTTTTCTCCAACTTTCGATTCGTTTTCATTCGATGATATGACTTTATCTTTCTTTTCACCAACATTTTGATTTACATTCAAATCTAAATCTAAAAGAAGTGATTTTCTCGGTATGACCCACGGTTTACTTATATACATATTATACAAAATGCAAAATTTTGGGAAGAAGCAGGGTTCCCGATTGGATATGGAATTCATAATTCTACAATCCAAATTCTTTCTATCTAGAGCTTTTTCTATATCTGGAATAAAAATCTCATTTTTGACTCCATAATTATTGAGAAGAATATTCTTCGGTATATAAAAAGGTTTGTCTTCATGTGTGTTGTAATTGGAAAAAATCATTTTATTTGCTTCTAATGATGATTTATATCCATAGTCCCCCTTAGCGGTATAATTATTATATATATACGATAAAAGATCATATTTATATATTTTCTTTTTTAAAGTATTTTTTTGTACTAATTCTTTTAATAAGTCCTGATTCGTTTTTTTTTTTTTTCTAAGGTGTTGATTGATTTTCTTTCTCCATTTTTTTTTTGGTACTAATTTAGACCATCCAATCTCAGATAAATTATATTGATGATGACTCCTTAACCAATTTTTCCATTGATTCATTATAGAATCACCAGGGTTCTTATATCTTAATTCGGAATTGAATATTCCTTGTATTCCAACAAAATAATCCTTTATTCTCTTTTTAAGAAAAAGAGATGTTCCATGATATTGAAAATAGGATCTTAACTTATAGAAGTTAATAACCGGGGTTTGTGAGAATCTGAAAAATACATATGCTTGTGACAAGAAAGTTACGTCACGAAATAGCTTTGAACTCGGATCAGTTACGGTTGAAAAAAGACGAAGCATTCTATTCTTTGTTTTACGAATTATTTCTCGATTTTCTTTATCCTCAATAATCCTTTTCATTGATTCAAGAAAAAACTTTACATTGATGCTAAGGGCATTAATAACATATTTAATAACATATAACAAATTATCTATAAATAACCTTTCAATGAAAAGTTTTCTAAGACGACGTGATTTTCGTTTTAATCGCTCCTTTATTCTTTTTAATATTTTGAATATTTCCCAAATATTTCTTTTTACTATTTTGAATATTTCCCAAATATTTGTTTGTAATTCGAATCTTTTACCATTAATATTTATACTTGGAATTCGAGATCTCTTTTTCTTATTTTTTTTCATTTTTTTCATTTTTTCTTTTCGATTTCTTAATCTCTCCGTTATAGCATTTAATTCTATTTTTCTTATTTGTATCAATTGACTTCTCATCTGAATCAAAACGTGATCGGGAATGCGCCGTCTAGGCAATAGCCGAAGAGCTTTTTGATAGGTCAGAGGTTCTGAATCTTCTTTTTTTCTCTTCTTATATATATCTATTTTTGTTTCTTTCTTTATAAAGAATGAAGTTGGATTTTTTTTTGAAAGTTCTTTTCTTTTTTTTTTTATAAGTGGAATATTTTTGATGACCCATTTCATTCTTTCTTTTGAGACAGTTAGAAAGAATTTGATTCTTTCGTTTAATAAAACTAGAAACCGATTCCTTTTCCATTTTTTCATTTTTCTTAGTTGTTTCCAAATGGACCTAAACTGAGAAGGTTGCTTTCGGGGAGAACCAAAAGGCACTTCAGCTTTCTTTCCAAAAACTGTTAAAAAGCAATAACACTCTTCTTGCACTTCTTTTTTCATTGCATCTTTATCTTTGTGCCAAGGCTTCAGACGAAAAGGAAATAGGATCTTTATTTGAAGACCGTCTGTTATCCAGTTTTCCGGAAATTCACCTTCTGCTTCTGGTATCGTTCCATCATGGGTACATATAATATGCATTTCCTTATTCAAATCTTCCAAATCTTCCGACCATTCAGGAGGTTCAAATAAGAGCATACGAAGGACGTTTTTAGCTATTATCAATGAAGGGAATAGAATCCTTTTTCTAAAAAAAGATTGGATTAGTAATATCACACCTCTTATTGCTTGACCATAGTAAAGGGAATAGAGGTCCCAGGCTTCTGACCTTGCTAGAAGTGTTGCTTCATCGTCTTCTTCTATTTTAAACTCTTCTCTTTTTTTCCCTTCTTTTCTCTTTTCTTTTGTAGAATCTGAAATTTCGAATTCTGCCTTTTTGTTTTTCCACTTATTCAAAATCAAAAAAAAGATTTTCGGTGGCTTGAGATTCGAATTGAAAATGAAATTGAAATAGGGGAATCTAGCTGTTCTGTCTATAAACAGTGGAGAGTGCGCCTGTAGTTGCAAGAACATTCTCCAGGTGACTGTTTTACGTCTTTGAGCACGCATGGATCCTCTGATTAGTTCTCGTCCAAAATCTGATCTTTTCCGATAACGTACCACATAATCTTCCTTTTTATCTTCCTCTTCTTTCTTCATTTTTTTTTTTTTAGTTTCTTTGCTATTTTGAGTCTTTTTCGTATTTTGAGTCTTTTTGGCATTATCAGTCTCTTTGGCATTATCAGTCTCTTTGATATTATCAGTCTCTTCGGCATTATCAGTCTCTGTATCCTTTAGATTCTCCTCAACATAAATCACTACGTATTTGCCCTCTCTCGTATGAATTTGAAAATGCTCTTCTTCCGGCGCTAGTTCCGACTCGTCTCTTAATCTGTATGACCATTTTGGGACTTTTTTACCGATTTCTTTTATTCCAACGGATCCTTTTCCATTTCCAATTGTTTCATCCTTCGGATCAATTCTAACTGCATCGACTAAAACTTTCAAAATTCTCATCTGATCTTCCAATTTGAATGTTGATTTTTCATAAAATTGATTGATTAAGTTCAACAAAAAAAAACAAATTTCAGTTGGTAATGGTTTGATACTAAATAGATCTTCTTTTTGTTCAAATTTAGGATAATTAGGAGTGAGAAGTAGACCATGAATCTTATTTATCGAAATGTGATCTTTTACAGGAGTTTCTGGGAGTACAGGAGTCTTTGGGAGTAAAAAACTTTCTTTGATTCGTCCGCGATATGGTCCTTTTAATAGTGGATCATATATTTCTGGTAAGTATATTTTTTGAATCCCATCATCTTGAATCTCATCATTACATAATCGAATCCTTTTTTCGAGTACATTCATAGCAATAAATCCCTTATCTAGAGCTTCGGCCCCTTTTAAGATTTTATTGCTTAGGTTGTTTTTTTTTTGTTCATTAGTAAAAATCCAATTATTATACAATTCATTGTGGGAAAGTTTTTCTGTTGTGAACCGGGATATCTTTTTTTTTATCATTGCCAAGAAGATTGACAAACTGGGTGGATATGTAAAAGATATTCTTTCTTTCCCATCACTTTGACATGTATGAAAAGAGTATTGTGACATTTCATTTCTTACAGCATCTTCAAACCAATCATTTTCTATATATCGCAACGGACGATTCCACCGTTTAGTATCAAAAAGCAGGGTTAGAAAAGCTTTCTTATTAAACTCGAAGAGATCCTTATCCTTTTTATCTTGAATTTTTTCTTCAAATAACTCTAATTTCAGATTTTCCTCATCCCAACCTGGATAAGAAGTTTCAAAAGGTCTTCCGTTTTTGTGGAATTCATCTTTTCCGTTTTCTTTTCCATCTTTTCTGTTTTCTTTTCCATTTGTTCCCATTTCTTCCCTTTCATCCATCTTTCTTGAATCATCTCCTCTTTCCGAATAATTTTCTTCGGAAAATACCTCCTGTTCTTTTTCATCCATTTTATCCTGTTCTTTTTCATCCATTTTAGAAGTTCTTTCTATTTCTTCATTTTTTTCTTTTTTCTCCTTACCCTCTAACTCCTCCTCATCCTCCAGCTCCAACCCAGCTTTCTTGATTGAGGGTTTTTTCAGTTCCTTACCAAATTTGTAAGTCAAAATGGGTGATGGTGCTTTTCCCAAGTGGTACAGGCTAATAACAAATAAACTAATGGTAAAGATGCGATGCATAGAATCTCTCCATTCTAACACAATGCGCCCTCTCATAAATATACGTAAATTCAGTATACTTTTTTGAATACGAAGTTGAAAAAACTTATTTGAATTTAGCCAATCTAATACCCATTCAATCCATTTTAGTAAGAAAATTTGACCAATTAACCAACCAAAAAAACTACTTATTATAAAAAATATCTTGTTGTTGCATCGAAACATATAAATGTTGACTAATCGGACTGAGATTGAACTTGGTAAAAGAAAATGGTTGAATAATTGAAAAATGAGATGATTCAGGAATACACATTGAATGCTAAGATTACGCATTGAATTTCTAGTTAATTCTGAATTCAAAAATTCTTTGTTCGTATTGTTCAAGACAAAATGAATTAAAAGATATGGTAGATACAGGACAGTTATTGTATGAGGTTTACCCAATGCTAGATGCAGAGGCGCATAATAGATCGATATGAACATTATGAGCTGTCCCATAATAAAACCTGTTGTTGCTGCTACTTTCTTCTCGGTTCCTTCTTCCATAACCCAAGCTCGGAAAAGGAAGAGATAGGAGGGCCCTATGGAGAATACGGTCAGAAATCCATAATAGAGTCCGACCACAACGACGGAATTCATGCAAAAGGATAGTATCCTTTGTAGTATAAAAGATTTGACAATCATGATGACCTCCTTTGTTGTTTGGATTTATCTTTA